ATCATTCACGAATTCGCAGTCAAGTCAAATGGTTCAAATTTATCATGAATTTGAACTTTTGTGACTGAAAGTCTATCTATTTTCAAAGGTATGGATCCAATCAAAATAAAAAGGAAAGATTTTTTCTTTTTTAGTAGGAAGGGAATTAAATTAAGGATTAAGGAAAAGGGATTCAAAATGCACGTACAATAAAAAAATGAAGTTCAGTAATACATCCCAAAGAGGTAATATTTTCATCTATTTTGTATTGTTTTGGCGGCATGGCCGAGTGGTAAGGCGGAGGACTGCAAATCCTTGTTCCCCAGTTCAAATCCGGGTGTCGCCTGATTCTAATTAATAAAAGATCCGAAATCTCTTATTGATTGATATAATCTATAACTCACCGAATTATTCACCATCCGAAGGAAAGGCGGAGGTCTCTTGATACATACTTGATTCTAAGCATCTGGGGTTTTCAAAAGAAAAGGGAAAGTTCTTTAAATCCTTGTGTTTAGGATTCAAGGAGAAATTCTAGTAAGTATAAGTAGTGGAAGAGAATCAAGAAGTCTTGATAGACCTTCCATTATTGTTGGGTTGGTTACTGACTGCACCTTGAATCCGATTGGATAGCCGTAGGTGATACCAAACTAATTAGTAGTTAGTAATTGTCGAAAGCGGAATATATTTTGTATACAAACTCAAAAGATTCTTTGAGTACTCAGGTATTCGATTAATATTCGATTGGATAATTGACTTTTATCAAATAGAAAAAGTTCAAAAAGAATTTCTTTTCCACTGGTCAAGAGTGGAATAGACTATTAAAAATTGTATGGGAATTTTTTATATGTATGTGGCTTTATTGGATTGGTTCATTCAATTAATAGTCCGAAATAAGAACACTTTTTTGACTCTGTACCATTGATTTCACTATTATTAGTGAACAATAATGGAATAATTCCTTCATATTCATAGAGATAGGGGACATAATTCGCATGGATATTGTAAGTCTCGCTTGGGCTGCTTTAATGGTAGTCTTTACATTTTCCCTTTCACTTGTAGTATGGGGAAGAAGTGGGCTCTAGAAATACTACTTAACTAATTGAGTTTTGAGTTGAGGAATCAAACTGTATCGATTGTTTTATAGATCGTTCCGCAAAATGCTTTTAAAGACAATAATGTCAATAATGTCAATCAAAAAGATATTTCAATAATTCCCGTGTTTCCGTTTTGAAAGGAGATATAGATGATAGGATATTTTTTTTCAAATAAATTTTTCCTAAATTCTCTATTCTATTTCGCCGAACGGACTCTTAGCCAAGGACAATGGAGAACAACAGACCCTTTTTGTTTTACTCATCCAAGAGAAAGCTGTTCTGTTATTCATTGAATAGAATATTAAGGGGATACGTACTTTCTCGAGGAAAGAACATAGACATAGTAGTTGTTCAACAAGATATACACATAATAACATCTTGACTCGGACGAGTCGCATATTTGGCACTTACCACTTGTTTTGTTCTTTTAGAAACTGGATTTGTGCTTTATCGACGCATTTCATATCATGGTTTAAGTGTTACAAATTAATGAGGTTTACTATTCGAAATTTTAAGAAGTTTACGTACCATAGAACTCTTTGGATCATCTATTAACCAGTCAATCAATTCAATTCCTTTACTTCTTGGGAATAATAAAAAAGAATTTTTAATAGATGCCATACCCATATCATTTTTTTTCTTTGATTCTTTCGGTGGATACTGGGATTTATATTTGAAATAATAGGAAATCTAGAAATTCAAACTGTAAAATAAAAGTAAGAGTTGCCTTTCGATTATTTTAGATTGATCAGAATCAATACAAATAAATCAAATGGATGTAGCAAAAAAATAGAATTGGGGTCGCTAGGTACATAACATATATGAAGATACATATTATAGATTGATCTATATTAAGTCTGCATATTTATATAGTACAACCTTCTACACTACAAAAAACGAATCTAATAGATAGTATGGTAGAAAGATTCATATATTTCTTTCTACCATACTATCAAATTTCATCGAATACTGCTGATTCTAGCCTGCTCATTTCATTTAAGAAACCGAATTGGAATCCTTTTTTCTTTCCATTTTCTCAATGATTGATAACGAAGTTTTTCAATCGTTGAGAAAGAAGTCAAGTTTCATTCAAATTAATTATTTTGGCTGACCGTTTTTACATAGATAATAAGTAAAAAAGCAGTAGGAACTAGAATGAAGAGTGCAGTAGCAATAAATGCGAGAATATTTACTTCCATAATCTCATCGTTTTTTTACTTCGCAATAACTCGGGATTTAATCCCATAGAGATGATAAAATTTTTGCCTATCAATTCCAAAATTCAATGGGATGAATTACATCTTGATGATAATGAATCGGATTAATATCATGAATAACAATATCTGAGCTATCATATCAATTCGCCGTCGCGAATTGAATAGTATAACATAGGAAGATCTTTTATCCATACTGAATCCAAAAAAAACGGCATTCCTGATCTAAATCGAATCAAAAATTCCTTTTTTTTTTTTAGGCTGTTTGTTCTTTTTTGGTAGAACTTTTATTTTCACTTTAATGAAAAATGAAGTTAAGAAAAAAAGATTGTTCATTATCTCGAAAAAGGGCGGGATCCTTCTTTGATCTTTCTTTTTTTAATATCCTCCCCTCTTTTCTTGGGTTAGTACTAGGGCGCATATATGAAAAGTTCAACGTGCAATTTGGATGAGATAGAATGTTTCAAATTGAAATTTTTGAGTCTTAGCGAGTGAGATAGCACAAAATCGGAGACAGAAAGAGAGATAGGATTAATCTGAAAAATAATATTTTGTCAGGGTAACTATAAGAAAAAAAATTGTGTATTGTACAAGAAACGAATTCTATTTGTGTATATACTCCCGAAAAGCATATGGGACTCTAGTCCATTAGATAGACGCGATAAATTGAAAAACCAGATCCAATTAATATGGTATCTCTTGGAATCCTAAATATGATTTTACCAATACAAAATGATACTAATATTAATCCACATATCTCTCCCAGCAATCAGTCCTATCCTAGTTGAAGTAATGAAAATTTGCAGGTTTGTTTAATGAGAAATAAATGTAAAAGGGAAAGAAAAAAGAAATAAGAATTCCTATTGAGAGTGAAATTCTATTATTATTATCTTTCTTTTCCAGAACAGGAAGTGGAAAGATGAATTGATATATTTTATTTATTGGTTATTAGATCCGTCGGGACTGACGGGGCTCGAACCCGTAGCTTCCGCCTTGACAGGGCGGTGCTCTGACCAATTGAACTACAATCCCAGGGAACTGAGGTATAGAGTATCCATTTTTTTTATGATTTGATTCAAAACATTTCGAATTCGAATTTTCGTGTTGGAACAGAGACGCGAATGATATATTGATATCCACATCATGAATATGCACTTGAGTGAGAACAACATGAATTAAATTACTAGTAATTTTTGCTTATTTCAAATGAGAATCAATCTTTCAATAAAGAAAAAGAGTCTTATTCCTTTTCCTTATTATTAAGTATAAATACTTAAAGTATTTATACTTAATAACGTGATATGAATCTAGATCATTATCATGATCCAAATTCCCCGGAACAAATAAATCGAGCAAACAATAAAAAAAAGAGATTCTATTATATAGCAGCAAAATTGATTCTTTTATTCCGCGTATCAGCTATTTCTAGAGGACAAATATCTTCATCTCATAGCGGATGAGCAAATTATTGGGCCGAGCTGGATTTGAACCAGCGTAGACATTTGCCAACGAATTTACAGTCCGTCCCCATTAACCGCTCGGGCATCGACCCAGGAAGAATCAATTTCATTTTAGTAGGCTTATTGATAATTCATGATCAACTTCCTTTTGTAGTACCCTACCCCCAGGGGAAGTCGAATCCCCGCTGCCTCCTTGAAAGAGAGATGTCCTGAACCACTAGACGATGGGGGCATACATGCCCAACTGCCATCATACTATGTTCATAGTATGAACAGTTTTTTAAAATTGTCAATATTTCATAGAATCTAAGAATTTCATAGAATCTAATAATTCGAAATTAGATTCTAAAGGATCTTTCCATTTTTTTGTCATTTCAATTTTTGAATCATTCATTTTTATTCTATTTTTATATTCAATTTAAGATTCACTTATAGAAATTAATATATATATTCTATATATTTCTACAAACAAGTAATATATAGATAAGTTTAAGTAAGATAAAGATGAAATGAATTACTAATTCTCTATTAAATAGAAAGAGAGATAATATGAAATAAAGGATCCTTTCAGGAAGTGATTTGTCTACTATAAAGAAAAAGATGAGGTTAAGTTAAACAAACTCCAATTTTCCAACGCATTTCGGAACGAGCCACTAGTTTCCATCAGTATACTTCCATATTGTATACTATACAATAACTTATTTATGTAATATGTATGTAATATATGTACATAGATACATAGAAAATGTATATAAAGAGTGGCTATGTCAAGAATTGACTAAAAAGGGGCCCCTTTAACTCAGCGGTAGAGTAACGCCATGGTAAGGCGTAAGTCATCGGTTCAAATCCGATAAGGGGCTTTATTTTTCGTTTTTTCATAAAACGCCATCATATTTGAACGGGGAATAGAGATATTGTTTGTTGATATTTTTAAAGTCAAAAGTAATAAGTAAACAACTTACTTCTATGTAGTTCTAAACTAGAGTAATTATAAAGTTGAACTTTGATTCATTATAATGAATAATTATAAGATAAGTGGTCTCTCGAATCGCCAAATATTCCTATTTTCGATTATTTCAATCAAATCCATTGGAATGGAAAGATCCGAAATCAACAAATGAAAATGTAAAAAGTAAGTGGACCTGACCTATTGAATCATGACTATATCCGCTATTCTGATATTAAAATATTCAATTTTGATAGAAATTAAATTGGAACAGTTGACCTTTTTTTTCTTTAGACTCTGCATAAAT